TAATCTCATTTTTCAATTATTGAACCATTTCATTTTACCAAGTCCAACGTTAGCCAGATTAGTCAACATTTATATGTTTCGATGCAACAACAAGATGTTATTTGTAACAAGTAGTTTTGTTGGTTGGTTAATTGGTCACATTTTATTCATGAAATGGGTTGGATTGGTATTATTCTGGATACGGCAAAATCGTTCTATTAGATCGAATAAGTACCTTGTGCCAGAATTGAGAAATTCTATGGCTCGAATTCGAATTTTTAGTATTCTCTTATTTCTCACCTGCGTCTACTATTTAGGCAGAATACCGTCGCCTATTGTCACTAAGAAACTGAAAGAAACCTTAAAAACAGAAGAAAGGGGGGAAAGTGAGGAAGAAACAGATGTAGAAATAGAAACAACTTCCGAAACGAAGGGGACTAAACAGGAGCAAGGGGGGTCCACTGAAGAAGCCCCATCCCCCTCCTTTTGTTCGGAAGAAAGGAACGATCACGATCCGGACAAAATAGATGAAACGGAAGAGATCCGAGTGAATGGAAAGGAAAAAATAAAGATAAAAATTCATATACATATATAATATATATATATATATATGAATTTGATAGATATCTTGATAGCGATTTGCAAATTATTCTAATAGACTAGACTTCTGTTTTAGATTTAGAAATTAAAAACGTAGTAAATTAATAAAAAAATTGATACAAAAAATAAATACAAGAATAGATAAGAAGAAATTCGGCCGCCCCCTACATATTTAATTGCCTCTCCGACAAATAAACTTGTAACACCAACCCCATTGGTAATTCCATCAATTACTTGTCTATCAAAAAAATAAATAAATTCAGCTAAACCTCTTACACCCCTAGTAAAAATTGTTTCATAAAAAACGTCGATATAACCACGATTATATGACCAATCATATATAACATTCATTATTTGGTCCCATAAAATTCTTTTAGGACCCTTTTTAACAAATGAATTAATTAAGCCAAAATTCTGGAAAGATGAATAAACAGGCATATATAAAAGAAACGCTATAACTATCCCGAAAAAGGCTATACTTACTGAAAAAATGGCATTTATCACGAATTCATACCAATCCAGAGAATTGGTCAAATTTGAAAGATTTATCGACGGAATTAACCATTTTGATAATAGATCAAATTTCATTCCTCCTGGATCGAGGGGAATTCCTATGGATCCAACGAACAAAGTAAATACGACCAATACAAGAAGCGGCAATAGCATAGTATTGTCCGATTCGTGCGGATACGTGGAGGTTTTTTTCTTGGAAAAATGAGTAATAGTACTAAAGGGTCGCACCATATTTATTACATTCCCATCAATTGGATACGTTTTTTTTGAAAAAAGGGAAACGCTCTCATTATTATTTATTGTTGATAAAACAAAATTTTGTTTTAGCGATTTCGCTCCTTCTTTACCCCATATAGATATTGAATAGAACGAGCTATTTTTTTTTCCGCTATAATTTTTAAAATGAACATTTAAATGCCCTTCAAAAGTAAGTAAATACATTCGAAACATATAAAATGCAGTTAAGCCCGCCGTGAAACACGCTATTATCGCGAAAATTGGTGAATACAACCAACTATCATTAAGAATCTCGTCTTTGGACCAAAAACAAGCAAGAGGTGGAATACCACAAAGCGAAAGTGTACCTAACAAAAAAGCAGTTTTTGTAATTGGCACATATTTTGTTAAACCTCCCATAAGAGCCATGTTCTGGCTTTTGTCTGGCGAATATCCAATAATGGTTTCCATTGAATGAATAATGGATCCGGATCCTAAAAATAATAATGCTTTCGAATAGGCATGAGTGATCAAATGAAATAAAGCAGCCCGATAAGACCCCATACCTAAAGCTAACATAATATAACCCAATTGAGACATAGTAGAATAGGCTAAACTTCTCTTAATGTCTCTTTGAGCAAGAGCCAAAGTAGCTCCCAATAGTATTGTTATTATACCTATCAAAGAAATGAAATTCATTACGTAGGGTATAACTGTAAACAGAGGAAGAAGCCGAGCTACAAGAAAAATTCCCGCTGCTACCATAGTAGCGGCATGTATAAGAGCTGATATAGGGGTAGGCCCCTCCATGGCATCAGGTAACCATACATGAAGGGGGAATTGTGCCGATTTAGCAACTGCACCGACGAATAATAAGGAGGCACACAAAGTAAGAAATAAAGAATTTACCCCACCATTCTCAATCAAGTTATTGGTTATTTCGAACAAATCCCGAAATTCGAAACTACCCGTTATAAAATAAAAACCTAAAATTCCCAATAATAAACCAAAATCCCCTACACGATTAGTTACAAAGGCTTTTTGACAAGCACTTGCGGCAAGTGGTCGTGTGAACCAAAACCCTATTAATAGATACGAACACATTCCAACTAATTCCCAAAAAATATAAATTTGTATCAAATTGGAACTAGTAACCAATCCCATCATGGAAGCATTGGAAAAACTCATATAAGCAAAAAATCTTAAATATCCTTGATCATGAGACATATAATTGTCACTATAAATAAGAACCATTATTCCAACAGTAGTGATTAATAGTAGCATAACGGAAGTAAGTGGATCGATCCAATAGCCAAATTCTAAGGAAAAATCATTATTGATAGTCCAAGACCATACATATTGATGAATAAGACTGCCATTTATTTGATGAATAGACAGATCGGCTGAAAAAATCATAATGATACTTAGTAATAAAACACTAGGAAAAGCCCACATACGGCGAAGACTCTTTGTTGCTGTTGGAACAAGGATAAGTCCCACTCCGATTGCTATAGGAACTGGCAGCGGAAGGAAGGGTATGATCCATGCATATTGATATGTATGTTCCATAATTAAACTTATTGTATTTTTTATTATTTTTTATTAATTGTTTAATTGTTTCAGATTCACCAGTTCTTATTTCTTTCGGAAAGAGCAAAAAAAAATAATCAAATAAAATGCAAAATTCTAATCATACAGAAAAAAAAAAAAAGACATCATTATTTTAGTTAATTTTGTCATAATAATTAACTAGTTCGTTGTAGAACTGATTGAGTTGCTTACATGCTTTCCAATCAAACAAATTCATTCTAATTATAGAAAATTCTATGATATCTGTAATTTCGTTACTCCGCGCTTCAGTTTGCATATAATTGCTAGATAAAGAATACTAAAACGTTCTTCTTTGATTATCAAGCTACGTATCAATCAATTAACTACTAACTCATTAACTGATTCTAATTTTAGAATTTTCATTAGGTCTACTTTACTTGATCAATTAGAATTAAGAGAAAAAATAATTTGCATTTTACAGTAGTGTTTTTTTTTTTTTAAAGAAAAGCAGGTAGTTTTTATAAAACTTTTCGATCAATTTGAACTTTTATTAAAGTATAAATATAAATTACATATAACAATAACTAACACGACCAAAATATCCCAAGAAACTCAATTAAACCCCCTTTTGATTCTTAACGGCAAGCAATTAGATTTCTAGAGCAGCGAATCCCATCGAAATAAATCTGAATGAGGATATATTCAAATAGTAACAAAAAAAAAAAAAAAACTATTCAACTATTATTTAGACTTCATTTTTGATATTGTATTATTGTATGTAAGAATATTGTATATAATAATAGTGTAAAAAAAATCTATTTTGTTTAACCATATAGATGTCTTTCACATTTAACTATAATAATGAGTAACCTCTTTATTTTTGAATGGCGGTTCCAAAGAAACGTACTTCTATCTCAAAAAAGCGTATTCGTAAAAATATTTGGAAATTCAAAGGATATTTGGTGGCAGTAAAAGCGCTTTCTTTAGCAAAATCTCTTTCTACTGGGAATTCAAAAAGTTTTTTTGTGCGACAAACAAGTACAAACAGGTAATAGTAATAAAGTATTGAAATAAGGTAAATTAAATTGAAATGAATCGATCAATTGGCTAATTGAATCATTCTTACTTTCTTATTACCTTTAACTAATATTTATTTTGAACTGATCAATATGAAATAGAATCTCATTCTCATATTGTGGTGTGGTATGTATAATAAAAACTTTTTTGTCTACTGGAAAGTTACTATACAAAATTGAAGCTCAAGGTACAAAATTTTCTCTTTTTTGTGGGTTTTTGGGGGATGGGGAAGATTATAATCCCCATCGACTTATTCACTTTTCAAAATAATACGTTGTATTTTTTTTTTTTTCTTTGCAAAAAGTTTTAATCTAGCAAAATTCCGATAGAAATTCATCCTTAGATTTAAAGTTTTTTGTTATACACCCAACCCAATACCTAATAAGTTTGGTAAATCCAAAGAAAAATTATGGACACAAAGAAAATCCCATTAATTAATTAAGTTTTGATATCAAGCTTTCAAAATATTTGATTTGAAATTTTCAATTTCTCAAAAACAAAAATTCGTTGGGTAGAGTATAAAAAGGGGGGGAATTTTTTAAGCTCTGGGTCCAGATTGAGAACAGAACTATCTAGCCCCTACTGTTAGATTCCGGACGAGCTTACCTTTAACCGCAAAAAAAAAACAATTGCATTGTGAAAATTCAAATAAAAATAACAAACACCGTTATCCAAGTAAAGATTATTGAACGTTCAAATAGAAAATTGACCGAGTCTTTATTCATTTTTGCTAAAGCTAAAGGATATTAATTGAATCCTTCAATCTCGACGATTGAATATGGATGAGCTATTATGATTTCGAACACGCCGCCATGGTGAAATCGGTAGACACGCTGCTCTTAGGAAGCAGTGCTAGAGCATCTCGGTTCGAGTCCGAGTGGCGGCATCTTCGAAAAGAACTAAAATAAATCCTATAATGAATTAAATTCCAGATTTACATTTAGGATTTTTTATGATATTTTTTACTTTAGAACATATATTAACTCATATCTCTTTTTCGATTGTTTCAATTGTAATCACGATTTATTTGATGACCTTATTAGTCCACGAAATTGTCGAACTATATGATTCGTTAGAAAAAGGGCTGATAGCTACTTTTTTCTGTATAACAGGATTTTTAGCTATTCGTTGGATTTCTTCTGGGCATTTTCCCTTAAGTGATTTATATGAGTCATTAATGTTCCTTTCATGGGGTTTTTCCATTATTCATCTGGTTCCCTATTTTAGGAACCAGAAAAATCATTTAAGTGCAATAACCGCACCGAGCGCTATTTTTACCCAAGGCTTTGCTACTTCAGGCCTTTTAACTGAAATGCATCAATCCACAAAATTAGTACCTGCTCTCCAATCCCAGTGGTTAATGATGCACGTAAGTATGATGGTATTGAGCTACGCAGCTCTTCTATGTGGATCATTATTATCAATAGCCCTTCTAGTAATTACATTTCGGAGAAACCTAGAAATTTTTGGTATTGATAAAGGTAATCGTTTATTAATTGGGCCCTTTTCCTCTGGCGAGACCCAATACGTGAATCAAATAAGCAATGTTTTACAAAACACTTTTTTTATTTCGTGTAGAAATTATCATAGGTATCAATTAATTCAACAATTAGATTTTTGGAGTTGTCGTGTCATTAGTCTAGGTTTTATCTTTTTAACCATCGGTATTCTTTCGGGAGCAGTATGGGCTAACGAAGCGTGGGGATCATATTGGAGTTGGGATCCCAAGGAAACTTGGGCATTTATTACTTGGACTTTATTTGCGATTTATTTACATACTCGAACAAAGAAAAATTTTCAAAGCATAAATTCTGCAATTGTGGCTTCTATGGGATTTCTTATAATTTGGATATGCTATTTTGGGGTAAATCTATTAGGAATAGGGCTGCATAGTTATGGTTCATTCACATTAACATCTAATTGAAGAAGAAGGGGCCTTGCCAATACAATACAAGGGAATATCGTATATAGCGAAAGTTTGTAAGAGTTTTTGAGAACCATAAACTTAAAGTAGTTTATTCAAATGGTTCTCAAAAACTCCAAATGTATCTAATGAATTTTTTAATGTTGTTTATTTCTTTTTCATTGTACCTTGTACAACGAGCGACACAAAAGAATTTTTTATTTTACTTAACTTAATTTGTATCTTATTGTATGTATTTTTGCTAAAACTTATCTATAAAAGTAATTAGATAAAATAGCTTCTACCTTGTCAACTGATAGAGAAAAAACGAAATCCGGATAAATACCAATACCTATTACAGGTAGAAGGATACAGATCGAAACAAAAAGTTCTCGCGGTCCAGAATCTAAAAATTGAGAATTTGGAACATTAAATTGTTTGTATCCATAGAAAATCTGGCGTAACATAGATAATGAATAAATGGGAGTTAATATCATTCCAACTGCCGTTACAAACGTAATTAGTATTTTTGGCATTAAAAAAAATTTTTGGCTAGTAATTATTCCAAAAAATACTACCAACTCCGCAACAAAACCACTCATTCCCGGCAATGCAAGAGAAGCCATTGAGAAACTACTGAACAGTGTAAATATTTTTGGCATTGGGATAGCTACCCCCCCCATTTCGTCGAGATAAACAAGACGTATTCTATCGTAACTAGTTCCTGCCAAGAAAAAAAGTGCCGCACCAATAAATCCATGAGAGATCATTTGCAAAATGACCCCGTTAAGTCCCGTATCGGTTATGGAACTAATTCCTATAATTATGAAACCCATATGAGATACAGAAGAATACGCAATTCTCTTTTTTAAATTGCGTTGACCGGGAGATGTTGAAGCTGCATAGATTATTTGAATTGTACCTACTATCATCAACCAAGGAGAAAATATAGAATGCGCGTGGGGTAATAATTCCATATTGATCCGAACTAATCCATATGCTCCCATTTTTAATAGGATTCCGGCTAAAAGCATACATGTACTATAATGTGCTTCTCCGTGGGTATCCGGTAACCATGTATGTAGAGGTATGATCGGCAGTTTGACAGCATAAGCAATAAAAAATCCAAGATATAATATTATTTCCAATGCTACAGGATACGATTGATTAGCTGATGTTTCAAAATTTAATGTTGGTTCATTAGAACCATATAAACCCATGCCTGGAACTCCCATTAAGAGAAAAATAGAACCTCCCGCAGTGTACAAAATAAACTTTGTAGCCGAGTACAAACGTCTCTTCCCCCCCCACATGGATAGAAGTAGGTAGACAGGAATTAATTCTAACTCCCACATGATGAAAAAAAGTAAAAGATCCCGAGAGGCAAATGATCCTATTTGACCGCTGTACATTGCTAACATCAGGAAATGGAACAATCGCGAATCTCGAGTAACAGGCCAAGCCGCTAAAGTTGCTAAAGTCGTAATGAAGCCCGTCAGTAAAATGGGTCCTAGCGAAAGTCCATCGATTCCGAGCCTCCAGTGAAAATCAAAAATATTTATCCATTTATAATCCTGTTCCAATTGGATTAATGGATCATCCAATTGAAAATGATAACAGAATGCATAGGTGGTTAGAAGGAGTTCTAATAGACAAATACAAATAGTATACCATCTAATGGTCTTATTTCCCCTATGGGGTAAAAATAAAATTGAGGAGCCCGCGAATATCGGCAAAACAACAATTATTGTTAACCAAGGAAAATAATTCGTGGTAAAGACAAGATACACTTTGACCAGAAAAACCCGTACTCTATAAATTCATCATTACATATATACATATATATATATATAAATATATTATAGAGTACGGGTTTTTGTCGGTAAAGAGAAACCAAAAAGATGCAAGTAGAATTTTTGCAACGTATCAATAACCTAGACCCATGCTGCGAGTTGTCTCATGCCATAAATAAACCCGTACACTCAAGTAATCTGTTGGGCAGGCGGATTCACACCTTTTACAACCCACACAGTCCTCGGTTCTTGGAGCCGAAGCTATTTGCTTAGCTTTACATCCGTCCCAAGGTATCATTTCTAATACGTCTGTGGGACAGGCTCGTACACATTGAGTACACCCTATACATGTATCATAAATCTTTACTGAATGTGACATTGGAGCTATAAATTTTTTGAACGTCATAAATTTTCGATCTAGTAAATTAGTAAATGAATCATACATTTAGACACCAGACGAATCAATGATTTAGATTTACCAGAATTAGTTTGTAATCAATCTACTTCGGGATCTGCTCATGAGAGAGGGCCAAGATACTTTGATTTCTTTTTTTATAAAATAGTGTGGCACACATACCAATTAAAGTAAATATTCTATTCTTTATTTTTATGCGGATGATTACTACTATTTATTCAACAAATTTGATTGATTAATACGAGTTGATTTTCTGTTACGATAAATTGAAGAAACAATAGCTAATCCAATAGCTGCTTCAGCGGCTGCAATAGCTATAACAAAAATCGAGAAAATGTCTCCTTTTAATTGGCGGCTATCAAATAAATCAGAAAATGTTACGAAATTCATATTAACCGCATTCAATATAAGCTCAAGACACATAAGTGCTCTAACCATATTTCGACTTGTAATCAATCCGTAGATGCCGATAGATAATAAATAGGCACTCAAAACAAGTACATGCTCGAGCATCATTGAACTACTCCTCATCAATTCAATCTTGAGTAAATTCATTTCAATATGAATGAACAATAATTCAACCCATTTGATTGACTAGAATATAACAAGTACGTAATTAAAGAAAGGTATTAGTAATAGATCTAACTAAAACATTTACATTTTATACATGAACGACCTTAAAACGAAAACGGCATTTAAAGAAAAATAGATGATATAAGACAAAACAAAAGAAGTCCCTTTTCTAATCTAAGTATTTGTTACTGACGAGCCATAGCAATTGCACCTATCAAGGCAACTAAAAGTATTATAGAAATGAGTTCAAACGGAAGAAAAAAATCTGTTGATAAATGAATCCCAATTTGTTGACCATTATTTATCAAATCCTGCTCTAGAATTTGATTTGATCTTGCGGTCCAAATAATCCCGTACCATGACGTATCTGAGATAGTAGTAATTAGTGAAACAAAAATACTTGTACAAACTAGTGAAGTGACTCCATCTCCGACGGTCCAAAGACGGAAATCGTTGTAATATTCTGAACCATTCATGAACATCACAGCAAACACGATTAAGACATTTATGGCCCCCACGTAAATAAGTAGCTGTGCCGCAGCTACAAAATGGGAGTCCGAAAGAATATGGAATAAGGATATACAAACAAGCACCAATCCCAAAGAAAAGGCAGAATAAATTGGATTGGTAAGTAATACTACTCCTAGACCGCCAACAATAAGACCCAACCCCAAAAATACTAAAAGAAAATCATGTATTGGTGCAGGTAAATCCATTTTTTTATGTAAAATAATCGCTAAAATAAGTCAAAATGTTTCATGACCTTATTGACCAGACCAGGAAAAAGACGTTATCCTTTTTTTAATATAATAAATGCATTTCTAATTTAATTAAATCCTAACTCCTTATGGGATGTTGGTTGATATAGATACACTTAGTATTTTTAATTGCATCCCGTTTCTCTATACCAAAAAAGAACCGTTCAAAATTCAATTGAATTTATCGATTTTGAAATCATCACGAATATATTCATATATTTTCAATATAAAACAAGCCGGGATTCTCCCTTTAGGATTCTTAGTTATTGCCTAAGCAAACTTCGTTCCTTCAGATCAAAGAAAAACGGAATCTTACTAATTGGTAATTGTTATTGAATCAACAAGGTTGCCTGTGGTTTCTTTATACTTTATATTGGAGCCGAATTCCTAATTGTTCGAATTGTGTAATCTCCAATTACTGACATCGGTAAGCGACCCAAAGCAATTTGATTATAATTCAATTCGTGCCGATCATAAGTAGAAAGTTCATATTCTTCAGTCATTGATAAACAGTTTGTTGGACAATACTCGACGCAGTTACCACAAAATATACATATTCCGAAATCGATACTGTAATTGAGCAATCGTTTCTTTCGAATATCCGTTTTCAATTTCCAATCAACAACGGGTAGATCAATAGGGCATACGCGAACACATACTTCACAAGCAATACATTTATCAAATTCAAAATGTATTCGACCGCGGAAACGCTCTGATGTTATCAATTTTTCATAAGGATATTGAATAGTTACCGGCAAACGATTCGCGTGGGATAAGGTAATCATAAAACTTTGGCCGATATACCTTGCAGCTCGTACTGTTTGTTGACCATAATTCATGAACCCAGTTACCATAGAGAACATATTGGGAATATCTCTGAATAATTTAATGTTTCTTTCTCTTGTTTGAGAGAAGTTATTAATCTATAATATCCTATGCCCTTACAGTGAAAGGAGTTGGGAAGAAGTTGTCAATAATAGATTACCTAAAGAGATAGGTAAAAGAAACTTCCACCCAAGATTCAATAGTTGGTCCATTCTCAGCCTGGGTAAAGTCCATCTTGTTGTGATAGGAATAAACAGGAACAAATAAGCTTTAGCTAATGTAATAAAGATACCAATTGTCGTTCCAAAGACTCCACACACTTCATTATTTCCGAAAAGCTCAGGAATGGATATGTACGGAATAGAAAAATTCCAACCACCCAAGTAAAGAACTGTTACGAATAATGAAGAAACTAGTAGGTTTAGATAGGAAGCAACGTAAAATAAACCAAATTTAATACCAGAATATTCGGTTTGATAGCCCGCAACTAATTCTTCCTCTGCCTCTGGTAAATCAAAAGGTAATCTCTCACATTCTGCGAGGGAAGAAATTAGAAAAACCATAAACCCTATAGGTTGACGCCACAGATTCCACCCCAAAAACCCATATTTTGACTGTGCCTCAACAATATCAACTGTACTTGAACTGTTAGATAATCATAGTCGAGGATAACATCACTGTTCCCCTCGCTATTGCAAAACCGTACATGAGACTTCAGCTTCATACGGCTCCTCGACGGCCACAAAAAAATATAAGGACTGATTTGATATTTTCTCGATATGCTTGTGGAGTAGATCGAGTAACGATACATCAGAGAGTCCAAAATTAGACCAATGCAATTCTGTCTGCTATAAAAAAGTGCTTCTGAATTGATCTTATCCTTTAGAATAATTTCACTTTGTCTTTATTTTTATTTAGTACTACTATTTTTATTCATACCTTTCGATTACGAAAAAAAAAAATTATACATTCTATATAGTTTATGAATTGTGTTATGTATTACTATGTATAAAGTGGATAAAGAAAAAAGAAAATAAAAGATTACTTCGTTCCTGATAGTAATTTCTTTAATCAGTGGATAGGAACATACTCTGGATCGGGATCGTGGGGAAGTACTGCTTGATCATTTCTACCAACTTAAAGTCCCCATTAGGATTCCTTTTATGCGGAAATACCTCTCGAGATAACTTACATTCTCTCCATTACAAATCCTTTGTGTACCTTGGTATTCCTAACTGTCCACTAATTTTTGCTCGACCCCTGGTATAGTTATAGTAATACAAACAATAGTAAAAAGTAAAAACTCCATACAGGTTGATCTTTTGTACCCGCTTCAAACCATGATGACTAATCCACCAATCTTTGGGAAACAGTTTATAGTGTTTATGTTTACTTTTGCTTAACTCTTGTACCTAGGGAATGAGACTCAATTTTTTGACTGCCAATTTCTAAGCTGTTTTGTTTCACTCATATAACTATCTGGTTTAGTTCATCGCCCCGAATGATGAATAAAAAAAGTGAATATCCTAACGAATCACACGTAGAGAAATTGATAACACACATGGAGTTAATGGTATTTCATAACTAATCGATTGAGCGGCAGCTCGTAGACCACCTAAAAAGGAATATTTATTATTCGATCCATATCCTGACATAAGAAGTCCAATAGGAGCAATACTGGAAATTGCAATCCATAAAAAAACGCCTATACTCAGATCGGCTAGAACAAGGCGATAGCCAAAAGGAATTACCGAATAACTTAGTAAAATTGCTATGACCGCTATAGACGGTCCGAGACTGAATAAACGACTATCCCCTCTAGATGGGAGAAGATCCTCTTTGAAAAGTAGTTTGGTCCCATCTGCTAGAGCTTGAAGAATTCCCAAAGGGCCAGCGTACTCAGGTCCAATACGTTGTTGTATCCCTGCGGATATTTGTCTTTCTAACCACACAATTACTAATACCCCTATTATGATTCCCGATAAAGGAGTAAAAATAGGAACAAGCAACCATATGAGTCCATAAAACTCTTTTAACGATTCCGATCTGGAAAAAGAATTGATAGCTTGTTGTACTTTTGTCGTATCAATTATCATTTCAACGATCAACTTCTCCCATAATGATATCTATACTACCTAGTATTGTCATAATATCAGCCAATTTCATTCTTTTAACTAGCTGAGGAAGAATTTGCAAATTGATAAAACCTGGCGGACGAATTTTCCATCTCCAGGGAAAAACACTCTGATCTCCTATTAGAAAAATTCCCAACTCCCCCTTTGGGGCTTCTACTCTCACATAAAGTTCTTGTTTCGACAATTCAAAAGTGGGTGAAGGTTTTTTACTAATGAACCGATAATCAAAATCGTTCCATTCGGAATTCCTTGCGCTACCAAAGCGTCGTACCTCTAAATTTTCATAGGGACCTCCTGGAATTCGTTCCAGAGCTTGTTGAATAATTTTTATAGATTCCTTCATTTCATTGATTCGGACTAAATAACGAGCTAATGAATCTCCTTCTTTTTGCCATTGCACTTCCCAATCAAATTCATCGTAACACTCATAATGATCAACTTTCCGAAGATCCCATTGAATTCCGGAAGCCCGTAGCATGGGTCCGGATAAGCCCCAATTTATTGCTTCCTCTCCACTAATACAGCCCACCCCTTCAACTCGTTCCAAAAAAATAGGATTCCGCGTAATAAGCTTTTGATATTCAGTAACCCCTGTTACAAAATAATCACAAAAATCCAAACATTTATCTATCCAGCCATGAGGTAGATCAGCAGCTACTCCTCCGATACGGAAATAATTATGCATCATTCGCATACCCGTGGCAGCTTCGAATAGATCATATATCAGTTCTCTCTCTCTGAAAATATAGAAAAAAGGGGTTTGCGCGCCGATATCCGCCATAAAAGGGCCAAGCCATAATAAATGAGAAGCTATACGACTCAGTTCCAGCATAATGACTCTAATATAGCTGGCTCTCTTAGGTACTTGAATATTTCCTAACTGTTCTGGTGCATTTACCGTTATTGCCTCTGTAAACATAGTAGCTAAATAATCCCAACGTGTTACATAAGGCAAATATTGTATAATTGTTCGATTTTCTGCAATTTTTTCCATTCCTCTGTGTAAATAACCCAATACGGGTTCACAGTCAATAACATCCTCACCATCTAGAGTAACAATGAGTCGAAGAACACCATGCATTGATGGGTGTTGAGGGCCCATATTTACTATCATGAGATCTTTTCTTGCAGTTGGTACAGTCATATATTTTTCTCCGATTCATTATTCCATGAATTGCTGAAAACGAATTTTCAAATTAATTTAGACGAGTTTTTGGCTCTCGAATATCCAATTGACTAATTAATTCTTTATAACGTACTCTATTTTTTTTTGACAAATAAGCCAGTAGCCGTTGACGTTTTCCCAAAATTTTCCGTAGACCTCTCTGAGATAAATAATCTTTTCTGTGCAATTCTAAATGTGAAGTAAGTTTCCGTATCTTATTGGTGAAACTGAATATTTGAAATTCAACAGACCCTTTATTTTCTTCTTTTTCTTCTTGCGAAATAACTGAGATAAATGAACTTTTTACCATAAAAATAATTCTTTTCGCCCCCCTTCTTTATTCGTTTTTACAAATATGGATTTTCTCGATCAGTAATAATAATAAGTCATTTTCATTTTTTATACACCAAAATAGAATCTGAATTTATTCATAATACTTCTTTTTTTCGAATTCAATTAATCAATCCAATTTAAAAATTTTCGGATATGAATACAAAAAAGGGTATGGATGATAAATTTTGTACCCAAAACCTAGAAAATTTGGACTTAATATTAATAAAAGTAAGGAAGAGTCCGCCGATTCTTTTCTGATATGATAAGTTCATTACATTAAATCAGTATCATCTACCAGAATGTAATATAACACAACGCGTGTGTATATCTGTTTGCCTTCATATGCCATATATGTCGCGCGATATATAGGAAATGTACCATCAACCAATTCTCAATCTGGGATACATACGTATCCTTGACAGACTAAAACGACTGCCATTATTGGTATCAAACCAATAGCGATTCATACAAGCTAAATCCTCTAATCGATAATTGGGCCAAAGAAATAATTTTAACTTAATAAATTGATTTGTATTTCTATCAAGATGTTTACCTTCATCCAAAAATTGAACACAGTTACTTGCTTTGTTACCCTTACAAAATACTGTATTTGTATTCACAACATTCACATTCCTTCCCGAATTTAAACTTAAACAAACTCGAATTCTCAATTCTCTACGACGTTTAGGAGATAAAATATTTTCAACAACCAGCAAATCGTTATGATTTTTGTTTCTATTTCCAACCAACTTTTCATGTTGTGCAATAAATTTATCAAGACCGGTCTTATCAACATTTATTTTTTCTTGGCATTTTTGATTCGTTTTGGTTTGGTGCTTATTTTTATGCACCCGCGAAATAGCTATGGTTTGATACATAATAAATTGTCCATCCCATTTTATAGATAGCCGAGCAGGTTCAATAATAAATATTCCCCTTTTTAGTAATTTTGCAAGAGTTAGAGTCTTCGAAATCGGCATTACATCCAGACTCATTTCGTTTCTTTGAATAGAGGCTATAGCAATTTCTCTTGGATTTTTCAGCCTAAGGAGTAGACAATATACTTTGACATTATTGAGTATTTTTTTATTCAAAGGATTATCCCATCTTAATTGAAAAAGAAAATATCTTTTGAGGAAGAAATCTAATTCCGCAGCTATGTCCTTCGTAGATTTATTTTTATTTTTACTTTGAATGTTTGATCCTCCATCAGAATCTTCTTTAACACTTTGTTTAACATTTTTTTGTTGATTTGATGGATCTGATCCAATATTTCCCTGGACTGGCTTATTTTTTTCTTCTTTAGTTTTATTTTCTAATTCAGGATCTTTTTTTTGCTGTTCGTTAATTTTTTTTTTTTCACTAACGTTCTCATTTCCATTAAAATTGAAATCGTTCTCATTTCCATTAAAATTTAAAAGAAGTAAATTGATCGGTACGGTCCATGGTTGAATTTTATATGCATCATAAAGTGATACAAATTCTGGGAAAAACCAAAGTTCCAAATTAGATATAGGACAATTTAGTATTTCTTCATTCATTTCCATCCAATCAAAAGAGGTTTTTGTTTGATTGGCCGGGTTGACTTGTTTATGAATCGCGGGATAAAAAAGATCTTTTTTATCTTTATTATCAATGTTATCAATTATTTGATAATAATTAGTCCGAGTCTTAGTATTTTTATTAATATTGGCCCCGATATCCATATTGGCCCAGTACTCAATATCTATTTTTGTTCTAAGACAAAAATAAAAAATTTTCCAATCAAAATATTTTCTATCTGGAGTTCTACGCGTATCACAATCCTCTCTTAGATAATTATTAAGAGATATATCCCCCGATACATAAAAAAAATTAGGATTATATGTATTGTAATTAGAGAGAAACTTTTTGGCCTCATTTACTTGTAACAGCGATCTATAAATGTATGAGCCCTTTTTATCTTCATAATGAATATATTTATGTGATAAACAATCATATTTGTAGTTTTTTAATTTATCTTTTGTATTCAGTAATGATTCCACTGCATAATTATTTTGTTTCTCGTAATGAATTATTCGGTCTTTTTCATATAAATCAAAATTGGTTGAATTTTTTGTTTGACCGATACAACTTTTTTGAGTTCTATCTCGCCATTTTTGTGGTACTAATCGAGACCACCTAGTCTTAGATAAATCGTAATGATAGTGATAAGGGCCCCGTAACCAGTTTTTCCATTCATTCAGTCTAAAATTGCGAATTTTCTTATGTCCTGATTCCAAATGAAAATGAGATAGTCTTTGTGTTCCAAAGGAATCTTTTATTTTATCCTTAATAAAAAGAATTGTTCCGTGATATTGAAGCACAGATCTTAAGTAATATTTATTAATAACTTGGGTTTGTGATAATTTGTAAAATACATATGCCTGCGATAAAGAGGCAAGATCACAAAAAATAGGCGAATTCTTTTTATTATTATTATTATTAATAGTAGAAAGTGACTTTTTTATAGTCGAAATAAAATGAATTGTTTTTGGATTTGTTTCGTCAATTCCTTCTTGATTTGTTTCATTATTGGAGCTGTATTTATAAAAAATTTGCTTTTTTGATTCAAGAAAAAGTTTTCTATTAATTCTCAGACTATTAATGATACATAAAAGAATATCTATGTATATCCTTTCAATAAAAAATTGAAAAAAATAGTGCCATTTGCGTATTAATCGAGTACTTCTTCTTTTGAATATCCGCCCAATCCCCTGCTGCAACTCTAATTTCTTATCATCACAACTTGTTTCATTAGGACTAATGTTTAGCTCTGGAGTTATAAATACTTTTTTCTTATCTTTTGTGATTTTTTTGATTTGATCTCTGATTGTACTTGTCCTATCAGCCAGATCTTTTATTTTTTTTGCTGTCAGTGAATAATTTATCCAATCCCCGGATCTAATTTGACTGGGCGACTCCTGAATAATCTTATTACTTATTGTATAATTTTGTCTATTTATATTTTTATTTATACTCGACTCATTTATTTCCCTCAAGCCAAATAATGGAATTGGACTTACTTTTGCAAATTCTTGCATTATTTTTTTTATAAATCGAAATATTTTGAAAATCCATCGTGTTTTTTGTTTTGAAACCCTTATAAACCATTTTGTTCTTTGCTTTAAAATTCGTAGAGCTAGAAAACATTTCTTTTTAATTTTTAGGAGTTTTTTTTCAATTTCTTCCCCAATAGGTTCAAAAAAGGAAGGTCGTTTTCGGGGAGAACCAAAAGGTAGTTCAGCTTCCATTCCCCAAACTGTTAAAAAACAAAAATTTTCTGTTTTTCCTTTATTTTTCACCGGATCTCTATGATCCGATTGTATTTTAGATTTGTGCCAAGGTTTCAGACAGAAAGGAAATAGGATCTTTATCTGAATACCATCGGTTAACCAATTTTTAGGAAATTCTTTTTCTGACAATTGAACACCATTATAAGTGCATTTAACATGCATTTCCTTACTCCACGCTTTCAAATCCTCGCGCCACTCGGGGAATTGAAATAATAACATACGGCCCATATTTTTTACTATTATCAATGAGGGTAATACTAGGTATTTTCTAAGAATCGATTGGGTTACTAACATATAACCCCTTATTCCTTGAGCAAATATAATAGTATCCCAAGTTTCTGCTATTCTTATCCGCTCATTCTCCTGCCTTTTCGCCTCCTTTTTTTTTTCTTTTTCTTTTGTCTCTTCAGAATTCGAAATTTTGAATTCCGTGCCTTTATCACTCCAATGTCTGAAAAACAAACTCAGTGTTCCGGAGATGTCAAAAGGAAAAAAAAAAGTTTTGTCTACTCTGTCCAAAAAAAGCGGGGAATGCACAGTTGCTTGAAACAGTTCCCAAGTAACTGTTTTACGTCTTTGAGCTCGCATGGATCCTTTGATTAGATCACGACGAAAATCTGATTGTTGCGAATAGCGCGTCAAAGCCACTTCGTCAGATCGATCCTGATTACTAGTATTCTCGGTATTTTTGTTTTTAGTAGTTCCGGGAGTCTCAGTAGTAGACGTTTCTTTCTCTTTATTCGTTTCGTTATCAGTAAAAATGACTACACGTTTAGCTTTTCGTGAACGAATACCACGATCCGGCCGCGACTCTTCCTCATTTCCTATCTCCTCTTCTTCCAAATCGTCAGTTAATTTGTATGACCATTGAGTAACCTTTTTTTTTATTTCATTTATTCCAATGGATTCTCTTAGAGTTGTTTCATCGTTAGGATAAGTTGGAACTACATCCAATAAATTTTTCAATTGATTTTCTGAACGAAATTTTCCTTGTTCTGAAAAAGAGGAAAGCCCTTTTAAATTAAAATTAGACGTTGGTTCCCCTGTAAATTCACTTTTATGTTTATGGTCAAATTCTCGGCAATCATTAGCAACAAGGATACCATGAAGCTTATTTATCCAAATGATGGAATCTTCTAGCGAGTTGCTTAAAAAATTGTTCATGCTTGAGCTTGAACCCGAATAGAAATTTTTAATTGTTTCGCGGCGGGGCCCGTTCAAAAAAGGATCATACACTTTTGGTAAACAGTTTTGTTCAGTTTCATCATTGCACAATCTAGTTTTTTTTTCAAGTACATCCCGATCAAGAGAACCCTTGTCTAAAGCTTCTATTCGATTGATAAATTCGTCGCTCAGGTTGTTTCTTTTTTGTTCATTGGTATAAACCCAACGATTATATAGCTCTTCCGAGGATATTTTTTCCATCGTGTGCAAAAACAACTTTTTTTGTATCATTTCAAAAAAGGTTGACAAACTGGGTGGATATGTAAAAGATATATTTTTTTTTCCATTACTTAGGCATGTATAAAAAAAATATTGTGACATTTCATTTCTTACAGCATTTTCAAATCGATCGTTTTTTATATATCGCAATGGACGATTCCATCGTTGATAATCGAAAAGAAGAGTTACAAGAGGTTTTTCAAACCAGAATTTCTCGTCAAAATCTTCTATTTCTAGCTTCAAATTTTGGGAATCAATAGAATCATTTTCATAATCATAAACTGGGCTATTTTTATAGCACGTCTCTTGAAAGTTAAAGTGGAATTCATCCTTTATTTTTTCCTTTCCATTCACTCGGATCTCTTCCGTTTCATCTATTTTGTCCGGATCGTGATCGTTCCTTTCTTCCGAACAAAAGGAGGGGGATGGGGCTTCTTCAGTGGACCCCCCTTGCTCCTGTTTAGTCCCCTTCGTTTCGGAAGTTGTTTCTATTTCTACATCTGTTTCTTCCTCACTTTCCCCCCTTTCTTCTGTTTTTAAGGTTTCTTTCAGTTTCTTAGTGACAATAGGCGACGGTATTCTGCCTAAATAGTAGACGCAGGTGAGAAATAAGAGAATACTAAAAATTCGAATTCGAGCCATAGAATTTCTCAATTCTGGCACAAGGTACTTATTCGATCTAATAGAACGATTTTGCCGTATCCAGAATAATACCAATCCAACCCATTTCATGAATAAAATGTGACCAATTAACCAACCAACAAAACTACTTGTTACAAATAACATCTTGTTGTTGCATCGAAACATATAAATGTTGACTAATCTGGCTAACGTTGGACTTGGTAAAATGAAATGGTTCAATAATTGAAAAATGAGATTATTCAGGAATACAAATTGAATGCTGAGATTACGCATTGAATTTCTGGTAGTAGATCCATAATCAAAAAAGTGTTTGTGATTGTTCCAGAAGAAATGAAACAAAAGATACGGTAGAACTAGGACAGTTATTGTATGAGGTCTATCCAATGCTAGATGCAGAGGCGCATAATAGATCGATATGAACATCATGAGCTGTCCCGTAATAAAACCAGTTGTTGCTGATACCTCCTTCTCGGTTCCTTCCTCCATAACCCGAGCTCGGAGAAGGAAGAGATAAGAGGGCCCTATGGAGAATGTGGTCAGAAATCCATAATAGAGTCCGACCACAACGACCGAATTGATTATCTTCATGCATAAAGATAATAGATTACCTAGTAGAAAAGAGTTAAAAATCATCACAAACCTCCCTTTTATCTTTATCTATTGCAATTTCTCGATTATTATATGATGATTTCTTAACTTTCCATATCATATATAGAAATAGAAACAGTATAGGCTAGAAATGACATTTCTTATGTCAATAACACA